TTTTTACTTTTTCTCTCCTGCTGATAAAGCATTCATTCTTCTTTAGTTCATTTCTCAAAAAACTTCAATTGGTACACGCAAGAAATAGGCCAATTCGGCAGCTTTTTGTTCAATTTCTCGTGGCGTAAAATTATCATCAGTGCGCGTCAAGGGAATGGCCCCCTGTCCTAGGATTTCCATATAAAGAACACGACGAGCATAAATACCCTCTTTAACTTCTATTCGGACAGACTGAATATCGTTTATCAGAAATCGCAGGAAGACACGACGATTTTTTCCAGGGAATCCCCAACGAAAAAGACACGCTATTCCTTCTTTTCTATCGAATCGATCATAACCACTACCTACATTCCACGAAATTGTACACCATAAATAGGCGCTAATAAAAAGACCCGCGGCCCCATAAAAAGACATTACGAGCCCTTGTGGAAAAAAAATAATTTGTTGAGACGGAAATAAAGCTATCAAATTTTTACCAAGATAACTGGAAGTTCCAACCGATAAGAAGCCTAATGAACCTAAAAAAAGTATAATGGCCCAGAAAAAATTACTTATTTTTCGAGACCCCCTTATAAGTTCTATCCATATATGTTCTGATTGCCAACTCATACTTGATCTGATTTCATTTTATTGGAATTGAGAGCATAGCCCAATTAATTTAATTTTACTGTTTTTGTTTCCGAAATAACTCTCATCAACTAGCACTATTTTGATGTGAACCTTTAGGAATAGTTCATAAAATTGGTTAGATGGAAAAAACCTCTTCACTTCATGACCCTACTAAGGATATCGACATACATATTAATATACGGCCTTTCCATCCGCCAATCCTGATTCTAGTTGAAAATAGTTAGAATTCATTTACCCATGTAGCATTTTCTGTATGTATAAAAGCTCTTTCATTTATGTATGTTCGATTTTTGTTCAGCAGAAACCCCGTGTTATACCATATTCCAATAAATAGAGAGTTTTGTTTTATCTAAGTTCAAAAAAAAAATGAGATTTAGTGCTATCAGATCTAAACAATCTTGTTTTTTTGAACATAAAGAAATAAAGAAGCCATTGCCATTGCCGGAAATACTAGGCCTACTAAAGGCACAAAAATAGAGGGAAAGTTGAAAGTTATCATAGAATGAATACCTCGATTTACTATATTGTACCTAATATTATTATATTGTTTCTATTCTTATAAATATATCTTGTAAGAATTCTAATTAATAATTTTCAATTAAGAATTAGAATTCTTAATTAATTCGATTCTAATTAGTATATTAATTCGATTCTAATTAGTATATTGTAATTATGAGATTTTCATTTTAATTAATTATAGATCAAAGTATATATCTAAGTGAGTATATATAATAAGTGCAAGGAATGTAGAACTAACTAAATGGACTTATTCATCTTTCGACATGAAAGATATGTATGATAATTTAGTTTCTTATTCTTCCTCTATTCTTATTCGTTTGTTCTTGTCTTCTAATTTAATATTTAATAAAGAAAAGGTTTTTTACAAATTAACGAAAGATTTCTAGGCTTCTTAGTCAAAATGAGAGATATAGAAAAATACACAATTATATATTTTCTATATTTGAATTTATTCGATAATACATACGTAAGAAGGGAAGATGAACTTCGCCTAATTTCACAAAAGCAAGAATTCATTCTTTTATAGAGGCTTGCTGATTCGTAATCATGAATATTTAATAATCAGAAATATCTCATTGCTATTATTAGTAAAAAAAAGAAAAATTATATGCAACTTGTGATTCTTTCTACAATTAGATCTTATAGATCTTAAGTCACTAAAGAAAACCCCATTCCTCTTATTTTTACTTTGATTCCGATAAACTAACTACGTGTTTACTACAAAAAACTAATTAAACTTAATACTCTTTGAATTTTGATTCAAAGGAAAGAAAGCGTGGAGTTGAAATAACTCACTCAGAACGCTTTTTAAAGGATTACGTGGTACGATTAGATCGAATAAGCCTTTCTGAAATAAATATTCGGCCGCTTGTGACCCTTCGGGTACTGTTTTATTCAATGTTTGTTCAATTACTCTTTTACCCGCAAATGCAATGTAGGCATTGGGTTCGGCAATAATGATATCCCCCAACATACCAAAACTAGCTGTCACCCCACCCGTAGTCGGAGATGTAAGAATTGGTACATAAAATAGTTTTTTATTTGATTGATAATCGTATAAAGCAGAAGATATTTTAGCCATTTGCATCAAGCTCAAACTTCCTTCTTGCATACGTGCACCCCCAGAAGCACACACTAGAATAAGAGGTAGAAATTTTTTAGTAGCATACTCGATCAAGCGGGTAATTTTCTCCCCGACTACAGATCCCATACTACCCCCCATAAACTGAAAATCCATAACCCCAATTGCTACGGGAATACCGTTTAATTGGCCTATGCCTGTTTGAACAGCCTCAGTTAACCCTGTCTTTCTTTGATAAGAATCAATACGATCTTTATACGGCTCCCCCTC